GAAGACGAAAAAAGGGAAAAAACGCGTATAGAAATAGCAGAAGCCTGGGATAGCATTATATTTGCTCAAGTAATAAGAGGTTCTTTATTAGTAACCCAATCGATTATTAGAAAATATATTCGATTGCCTTTATTGATAATAACTAAAAATATCGTTCGTATGCTATTATTTCAAGTTCCCGAATGGTTGGAAGATTTCAAGGATTGGAAGAGAGAAATGCATATTAAATGCACCTATAATGGTGTTCAATTATCAGAAACAGAATTTCCGAAAAAATGGCTAACAGACGGTATTCATATAAAAATCTTATTTCCTTTTCGTCTGAAACCTTGGCACAAATATAAGCTACGATTACCGGAAAAGGATCCAATGAAAAAAAAAAAAAAAAAAATGGATTTTTGCTTTTTAACAATTTTGGGAACGGAAACCGAATTGCCTTTTGGTTCTTCTTCTCCACAAAATAGACTTTCATTTTTTGATCCCATTTTTAAAGAACTCAAAAAAAAAATGAAAAAATGGAAAAAGAATTATTTTATAGTTTTAAAAATTTTAAACGAAAGAACAAAATCGTTTCTAAATGTATCAAAAGAAAGAGCAAAATGGATCATCAAAAAGATTCTATTTGTAAAAGAAATAATAAAAAAACTCACAAAAAGATTTTTATTTGAATTGAGAAAAATATATGGATTGAGTGAAACTCAAAAAGATTCAACAATTACTAACAGTAATCAAATGATTTACGAATCGTCCATTCCAATTCAATCTATTAATTTGACAAATTTTTCATTAACGGAAAAAAAAATAAAAGATCTGAATGGTAGAACAAAGAGAATCATAAAGCAAATAGACAAAATTACAAACGACAAGAAAAGGGGATTTATACTCCCCGAGAGAAATATTAGTTCTAACAAAACAACTTATAATAATAAAAGATTAGACTTACAAAAAAAGATTTGGCAACTATTAAAAAGAAGAAATGTTCGATTAGTCCGGAAATCACAGTATTTTTTTAAATTTTTCATTGAAAGGGCATACATAGATATCTTTCTATGTATCATTAATATTCCTAGGATCAATATACAACTTTTTCTTGAATCAAGAAAAAAAAAAATTAATATTTATAATAATGAAGCAAATGAAGAACGAATTCATAAAACAAATCAAAGTATAATTAACTTTATTTCGACTATACAAAAGTCAATTTATAATATTAATAATACAAATTCACAGATTTTTTTTGACGTATCTTCTTTGTCACAAGCATATATATTTTACAAATTATCACAAACCCTAGTTATTAACTTATATAAGTATAAGTTAAGATCTGTTTTTGAATATCATGGAACATCTCTTTTTCTTAAGAATGAAATAAAGGATTGTCTTATTGGAGTACAGGGAATATTTCATTCCAAATTAATACATAAAAATCCTCACAATTCTGTAATGAATCAATGGCTAAATTGGTTAAAGAGTCATTATCAATACGATTTATCTCAGAATAGATGGTCTAGGTTAGTACCAAAAAAATGGCGAAATCGAATCAATGAACGCGGTATGGCTCAAAATAAAGATCTAACCAAATGGGATTCATATGAAAAAAACCGATTCATTTTTTACAAAAAACAAGAAGTAGACTCATTATTAACAAATCAAAAAAATAAATTAAAAAAACAATACGGATATGATCTTTTATCATATAAATCTATTAATTATGGAGATAAGAAAGACTCATATATTTATGGATATAGATCGCTATTACAAGCAAAAAAGAACCAAGAAATTTATTACAACACACGTAAACAAAAACTATTTGATATGACGGACGATATCCCTATTAAGAATTATCTAGATGATATTATCTATATGGAAAAAAATAAAAATATGGATAGAAAGTATTTTGATTGGAGAATTATGAACTTCTATCGTAGAAACAAAGTTGATATTGAGGCCTGGGTCGATAACGATTATTATCTTACGTCTCATGAAGAAATCAACTCATCCAATCAAAAAATATTTTTTTTTGATTGGATGGGAATGAATGTAGAAATAATAAATAATTCCATATCGAATATGGAACTTTGGTTCTTCTCAAAATTTGTGAGATTTTATAATGCATATACAAGTAAACCATGGGTAATACCAATCAAATTACTTTTTTTCAATTTTAATGGAAATATAAATAAAAAAATTAGTGAAAATAAAAGCATCACTAAAAATAAAAAAAGAGATATTTTTCGACCATCGAAAAAACAAAAATCTCTTGAATTAGAGTTAGAAACTCGAAATCAAAGAGAAAGAGAATACGCAGGTCAAGTGGATCTTGAATCATCTCTTTCAACACAAGAAAGGGATTTTGAACAAGATTATGTAGGATGGGACATGAAAAGGGGGGGTAGAAAGCAAAAGAAATACAAGAACAAGATAGAAGCACAACTAAATTTCTTCCTAAGAAGGTATTGGCGTTTTCAATTGAATTGGAATGATTGCTTAAATCAAAGAG